CAAAATGGAATTGTAAGAAATTAATCAACATTCGCGATGTATGCATTCCTGTATTAGATCCAAGAGTTCTTTAATGTAGAACCTAAAATAAAGATAATAAGAATGAATCATCTTAAAATCGATTTGAACTAAAATAAAAATCCAAATTTTCTTTTTTTGCGTGATCGTGTTGATATCCTTTTGCTTATCATTAAAAAAAGGAAACGCTCAAATTAGAAATGCTTTTCCTGTTTTCTTCTTCGATAATGAGAGTTTTTGTTAACAAAGTTACATGAAACAGTTCTTATTTCTTTTTATTAATTTACTACAAGAGTTGCTCAAAAAATCTGTTGATTAGAAATCACGGAATTTGTAGATGTAACAGACAATGAGTCGATTTCTTTTTCTACCTCTCTTCCTTTTTTTTTTCTTAGTTATATCTATATTTATAATGTACTAAATAATGTACTAAATGTAATGATTGAGGAATAAATTGAACTTATTCTTTCAATTCAATTGGTATTTTTTCTTATTTTCGTCCCTATCTTTCACAAAAAATGTAAACTTAGGTAAGTGCTTTATAAATATATGTATAAAAAAACATATTTGATTTAGCTCCTTCATGCCTACTCTAACTAGTTATTTCGGTTTTCTACTAGCAGCTTTAACCATAACCTCAGCTCTATTTATTGGTCTGAGCAAGATACGGCTTATTTGAAATAAATTGAATCAACAATTCAGAATCATAAAAAAATCTTTCTGTAGGATTTCATGTATTTTTTAAGTTCTTTATAGCTCTTTATTTTAATTTTATCGATTTTTCGCGAAATTTTGCAAATTTCGGTTATTGAGATTCATGGACAATTAGGATTAAAATTTAGGGATAGATATTACCTCCCCCCTTTCCTTTCAAAAAAATTGAAATGATTGAAGTACTTCTATTTGGAATCGTCTTAGGTTTGATTCCTATTACTTTGGCTGGATTATTCGTAACTGCATATTTACAATATAGGCGTGGTGATCAGTTGGACCTTTGATTAGTTAACAATTTTTGTTGATTGACCTCCTTTCTTTAATTTAAGCCACAGGAGGTCAATTTTCGATTTTTCTTCCATTATTTAAGTCTAATTAGAATTAATAAGAATGGAATCACGCTCTGTAGGATTTGAACCTACGACATCGGGTTTTGGAGACCCACGTTCTACCGAACTGAACTAAGAGCGCTTTCTTATCACAGACAGTAAAGAACAAAAAAGAAAAGGAATCCTTTTATAACCCAATACTACATCCTGCATGCGTATCACAGATATAGAAGTATCGAATATATAGTTCGAATTGTATATGTGTTATATGTATATATAGTATTATACACTACTATAATATGATATATATATTAATAGTCTTATATATCATACTATTCTATAGTAGTAGAATAGTATTCTAAAAATGACAGATTATATATGTCCAATTTGAATCGATTTCATCGATCTCAATGAATTCCTCTTTACTTCTCAGAGGAAAAGTAATAGGTAGGGATGACAGGATTTGAACCCGTGACATTTTGTACCCAAAACAAACGCGCTACCAAGCTGCGCTACATCCCTTTTAATAAATAGGTTTACAGTGTTATTGTAAAGAATCCTTTTCTTTTTTTCCACATCATTATTTCTCCTATTTAGATACACAATAGATCTTGCCATTTTTTCTTTTTTTTTCATATATGATATAATATAAAAGTCGTTGGATACATATACGCTGTAAAGTAAAAAAGGCTTTTAGGGCAGCAGGAAAGATGCATTACTTTTTTAACTTAAAATAAAGGTAGAAAATCTTATCTACTGGATTGTTGTACATTTTGATTTGCTTTAGGAATTTCATAAGTGGTTTTTCTTTTTAAATACATATGCATCTGATCATCTATTATATATGTATTATTCTTATCTGTTACAATATATAAATAAAGAAAAAAAGAAGGAGGATTTTCAATGCGAGATCTAAAAACATATCTCTCCGTGGCACCGGTACTAAGTACTTTATGGTTCGGATCTTTAGCAGGTCTATTGATAGAAATCAATCGTTTTTTCCCGGATACGTTAACATTCCCCTTTTTTTCATTCTAGTTATTGACACGGTAAGGGGGTAACGAAGATTAGAGATAGGATCCACTATCTGTGACTAATCCCCCGCCCTTTCTCCCTTTAACCTTATATTCGAAAAGGGAGAAAGAAAAAAGGATTCAACCTCAGCACAGCAAAGCTTGGGCGCAAGCTCGAATTGAAAATTCAATAAAAAAAAAAGAGTGAGAACGGAAATTAAAATGTGGGGCTAGGGCAAAAGTCTCATACACGAGACTTAAATGAAATACTGTGCTGGGATTAGAAATATAATTAGAGGAAAAATTTCGAACTCTAAAGATAAATATTAGTCCTAACAAAAAAATAGAGTTAAAAATCATTAGATTACGTATTCTTTATTATACGGATACTGAATTCTATTTCATATTCAAATTCTTTTATATATATATATTTACGATTCCTCTATTTACTGCAACGAAATTTTTTGAAGTGTATTTCTAGTTAGCAATTTTTTTCTTTCCGCTTTGGGTCGAAAATAAAAGAGTTGCTTGAATAAAAAAGTCACACACAAAAAGGGGGTTCATGGCCAAGGGTAAAGATGTCCGAGTAAGCGTGATTTTGGAATGTACTAGTTGTGTTCGAAAGAATGTTAATAAGGAATCAAGGGGTATTTCCCGATATATTACTCAAAAGAATCGACGTAACACGCCCAGTCGATTGGAATTGAGAAAATTCTGTCCCTATTGTTACAAGCATACAATTCATGGAGAGATCAAGAAATAGATCGAACCGAGAAGGACATATATTATACATATATTTCATTATATGATATGCATAAAAAAATTGATAAGAAAATGTAATAAAAAACATACATATTATTCTATGCAATAGATAAGAATTCTAATATATGGAATTCTATTAGAATTTTTTTAGAATTTTTTTTCATAAAAAAAGAAATAATATTAGAAAATATAGAATAGAAAAAAAGGATTCCGGACTAGAAGCTATATAGAATATAAATGGATAATAATATAAGCGATAAGCGCATATAAATAAACAAAAATAGAAATATCAAATATATAAATAAAGTAAAGATAACATATATAAAAATAGAAAATAAACAAATTCAAATTAAAGAAAAGAAGAAAAAAACCAAATCCTATTTCGAATTCATTTTTTTTAGATCCGACCGAAATAGGATTTTCGGTAGAATATTTTTTATATTATAAGGAATAAATAAACTAAACAAACCATGGATAAATCCAAGCGATCTTTCCTTAAACCTAAGTGGCCTTTTCGTAGGCGCTTGCCCCCGCTCCAATCGGGGGACCGAATTGATTATAGAAACATGAGTTTAATTAGTCGATTTATTAGTGAACAGGGAAAAATTTTATCTAGGCGCGTGAATAGATTGACTCTGAAACAACAACGATTAATTACTATTGCTATAAAACAAGCTCGTATTCTATCTTTGTTACCCTTTCTTAATAACGAGAAACAATTTGAAAGAGCCAAGTCGGCTGTTAGAACTACGGGTTTTCGAGGTTTTCGAACAAAAAAACAATAGGTTTACTTTTTTTATTTTATCGGACTAATTTCTATTCTATCTTCCCTTCCCGGAGTTCCTTCTCCGGGGAACTTTGTTTAAAAAATTTCGGGTGCTTCTTTCCAATCTTCTTTTTTTATGATCTCATTGGAAATACTATAAAGACAATTCCTATTTAATATAGCTATTTGTGCAAGTATTTTACGATTAAGAATCAACTGCCTCTTGTACAGGTCATGTATAAAATGACTATAACTATAGTATATGTCCTTTTCTGTTTCGCGAATTGCTGCGTTTATCCGAGTAATCCACAACCGACGAAAATCTCTCTTTTTCTTATCTCTATCTCGATGAGCCGAAAACAAAGCTCTTATTTTCTGTTGAGTAATAATACGAATAGGTTTTGAATGAGCCCCTCGAAAGCTTGATACAAATAAACGCATTTTTTTTCTCCGTCTCCGAGCTATATATCCTCGTCTAACTCTGGTCATTGAATAAATGAAACTTTGCTAAATAACTAATTGATTTTCTTTCTCTTTGAGTTATTTCTTCTTTCCTCACTGGTAATAACAAAACGGATTTTTCCAATGTATAAAAAGAATTCCAATGGCTTTTGCTACTATAACCTTCCCGACCACGATTTTTTCTTTTTTTCGAGGCATTTCGCCTCAACTCCAAATGAAATAAGAAATTGGATTGATACTACAAAAAGAAAAGCGTAGTAAATCTAGATGAATAAAGAAATAGTGGGTTCCTTCGTTTCTATGGTTACTTCTTAAACGGTGAGGTCCTCTCTATACACCGGAGCCCTTTACTTCGTTTAGTCAACGTTATTGGTAACTTGTACAATTCAAAATCTTTGGCTCTACCCATGAATTATCCAGTAATAGGTCTTTCACAACGAGATCCGCCTATACAGTAACGGTATTTAGTTTTGAAGGTTAGCTGGATAGCTGACCCTGTTAGTCCGTTTTGCAAAAATGGGCGCATAATCTTTTTTCTTTAAAAATAGTACTTTCCCGCTTAATGTATAGCATTTGCTACCAATGGGAACTTGCTTCTCATTTTAAATCGAGCTAATTAGGGTTACACCAAGGGAAACCATAAATTTCAAACGCAATAGATGGATATGGTAGATCTTTTTTTTTCGATAGTGACCAGAGTTCTTCCATTTTATCCTATTCACAGGTAATGATCATTGATACTGGAAATTTTTTTCTGTTGTTAGCCCAGCTCATAATTTGAACGAGTCGCACATACACCCTAGTACATGTTCCTCGGCGCTGAGGACATCCCCGAAGAGCGGGGGATTTCGTGACGTTTCTGATTGGCTGTCTTGTGTTTCTAATAAGCTGTTTAATAGTTGGCATGCTGAATCATTTACATAAGGGACTGGTTTAGATCAATCCTAACCTGATGAGTATGAATTATTTCTAGTTATATAGAATATTACCCAGTAAAGTCAAAAGATAAAATATCAATTTGCGAATTTGACTACTTCGGCTCTTTCCATTGGTCCTTCTTTACTATTTCTACTCCTTCATGCGCTATAAGATCAATAATTCCGTGAGCTTGGGCTTCTCTTGCTGACATAAAAACATCCCTTTCCAGGTCTTCGGTTAGAACCCACAAAGGTTGGCCTGTTCTTTGTGCATAAACCTTTGTGAGTGTTTCTCGCAAAGTCAATAGTTCTTCCGCTTCCATCATACATTCGCCCGTTGATCCCTCATGAAAAGAACTAGCAGGTTGATGCATCATTACCCTGATGATATAACAAAAAGAATGTTCCTCCATCTCGCCTGATGAGGCGAAGACAAAAGATAGGGAATAACAATAAACTTGAACAACCGTACGTGCATCTTTTGCGCATTGCATACGGCTCGACAATGGAATTTACTTTTCTCTTCCATCGAATAAAAATAGAATCGATCAGATCCAGATCAGTAAATCATCCAATTACCACCCTTCTTTTCGTGAGTTCAAAATACTATGATGGCTCCGTTGCTTTATATATTCATTTCGTTCATTTCGTCTGTAATTCAGCAATCCCAAAGTTTCTTTTTGATCCGAAATAAGAAATTTTTTTTATTTTCGTACTCTCATAAATATTGTTAGGTTAGGATTAAGAGTCTTTTGGTATAAAAATAAAAAAGTTTGTGACGCTGAAACGGACTCCGGATAAATCAAAAATCGGGAATACCCTTTATCTCATACTCCTCTCTCGATACATAATCTAATTTTTGAAAAAAAAAACTAACCAAATTTTGCATATCGAATTCAAAGTGCCATGCTATTTTTACTATTTTTACTTAACACTACTCATAATATATCTTGATATTTCTTGTGGTGAAGGCATAGTCTTTTTTTCTCAAATAAAAAACTCATTGGCGCCAAAGCCAAGCGTGAGGGAATGCAAAACGTTTGGTAATTTCTCCTCCGACCAGGATAAAAGATCCCATTGAAGCGGCTACTCCCATGCATATTGTATATACATCTGGTAGCACAAGTTGCATAGCATCAAAAATAGCTATTCCGGGTAATACCCATCCGCCAGGACAATTTATAAACAAATACAAATCCTGGGTCTGATCCTCTATACTGAGATATATGATAAGACCAACAAGATAATTCGAGGTCTCGGTCGTAATCTCTTGGGTTAAAAAAAGTAATCTTGCTCGATAAAGTCGGTTGATTAGGGTAAAATTGTATCCCTTAGGAACCGTACATGCACCTTTTGATGCATACGGTTCAAAAAAAATGTGAAAAAGAAAAAAATCAATGTGTAGATTACTGCCCTCTTTTTTTTATACCAGTTCTTTCTAACTTCTAATGAGGGGGGTTGTCTTCTATTTTTCAATAAATATGAGTTTTTCCTCGTTTCCTTATTTCTACTAGAAATAAAAAAGAAATATATAAAAATAGATAACTAGAAATTAGAAACAAATAGAAATTCTATTTTATATAGAATAAAGTATATAATAAAGAAAGAAAAAAAGATAATGATAATTAAGATTAATATAGTAAATCACAGTAAAAAGATAATATAGAAGACTCCATATCGAGATACAAAATAGAACAAGGGAATCATACACAGAATATAAAATTACATATCATATAAAGTAAAATTTAATATATAACAATATGCAAATTTCAAAAAAAATCATAAAAAAAGGATAGTATGTATAAAGAAATAGTATTTGTATAGGTATAATTTTTGGAACTAACTGTTCGTTGATTTATTGTTTCATCGAGATCGGATGCAAACCGCGATGTAATTTTCTTGTTCTTGAAGGGGCCTCTTTAATTCTTTTAGGTTTATGCTCTACTCCGGGTAAAAATCTGCTCGATTTATTTTGCACATATAGGTCAAATGCGTCTAATACCGCTTATTTTTGTTTTTCTAAGATTTCGTTTTTTTTTTTTCATTTAGTTCATGCCTTTGCCAAAAAAAATAGGATATTCGACATATTGAATTCATCTAGTCTATTCGAGTGATTAAGGTTCAGATGAGTCCTATATCTATTCCATTTAGAATTTTTAAAAATAGGAAAAATTTTTCATACAAGCAATAATTATCGATATATTACCAATTGGGATTTGTTTAAACGGAGCCTGGATACTTCATGTCATTTTATTGGTTCAACCAAGCCAACCATAAATTATTCTAATTGATACTATTAGTCTGAATCCCCCTACAAATGGATCTAGTTGGACTTCGCGCTCCAAATTTTTGACGATTCAACCAATCTTTCTTGGGCGAAGGGAAGGATATCTCGATCGGGGAAGAGAACGGGGAAATCCCACATGACCCAATATATCTGACAAGTCGCACTATATGTCAACCCAAGTTGCATCTTCATCTCCCGGAATTCGAAAGGGTACTTTTGGAACACCAATAGGCATTAACTGAAAGAAAAAAGAATTAAATACTATATTTCACTTTGATATGGAAACGTAATAATGGGGCTATTCTCTTCATAATATCAACAATAAGGGTTGATATTCTTTATCATATATTCTGTCTAGAATACATTAGAAAAGGTCATAAAAGCCGATAGAATGACTCAAGGAAAATTCTTACGACTAGAGCCTTCCAATGATGAACAAATATGGCGGCATTTGCTCATAGAAAAAGGTATCAACCCCCATTGCATATTGGTACTTATCGGGTATAAAATAGATCTGTTTCTCTTTGTTCCTACAAACATAATTGTTCCATTATTACCAATAGAATAGAACAAATATTAACCCTTGCTCCGAGATAATCCACTGAACAGAACAGGGGTCCATTGATAGTCATAGTCTTTTCCAATGCAATAAAGTTACATAGTGTCTATTTTGATTTGAGAAAGGGGTATTTCCATGGGTTTGCCTTGGTATCGTGTTCATACCGTTGTATTGAATGATCCTGGTCGGTTGATTTCTGTCCATATAATGCATACGGCCCTGGTTGCTGGTTGGGCCGGTTCGATGGCTCTATATGAATTAGCAGTTTTTGATCCCTCTGATCCCGTTCTTGATCCAATGTGGAGACAGGGTATGTTCGTTATACCCTTTATGACTCGTTTAGGAATAACCAATTCTTGGGGCGGTTGGAGTATTACAGGGGGGGCGGTAACGGATCCCGGTATTTGGAGTTATGAAGGTGTGGCCGGGGCACATATTGGGTTTTCTGGCTTGTGCTTTTTGGCAGCTATTTGGCATTGGGTATATTGGGATCTAGAAATTTTTTCTGATGAACGTACCGGAAAACCTTCATTAGATTTGCCTAAGATTTTTGGAATTCATTTATTTCTTTCCGGGGTGGCTTGTTTTGGTTTTGGCGCATTTCATGTAACAGGCTTGTATGGTCCTGGAATATGGGTGTCTGATCCTTATGGACTAACTGGAAAAGTCCAGTCAGTAAATCCCGCATGGGGCGTAGAAGGTTTTGATCCTTTTGTTCCAGGGGGGATAGCCTCTCATCATATTGCAGCAGGGACATTGGGCATATTAGCGGGATTATTCCATCTTAGTGTCCGCCCGCCCCAACGTCTATACAAAGGATTACGTATGGGTAATATTGAAACCGTACTTTCCAGCAGTATCGCTGCTGTCTTTTTTGCAGCTTTTGTAGTTGCCGGAACTATGTGGTATGGTTCAGCAACTACTCCGATCGAATTATTCGGTCCCACTCGTTATCAATGGGATCAGGGATACTTTCAGCAAGAAATATATCGAAGAATTAGCGCTGGGCTGGCCGAAAATCAAAGTTTATCAGAAGCTTGGTCGAAAATTCCTGAGAAATTAGCCTTTTATGATTACATTGGAAATAATCCGGCAAAGGGAGGATTATTCAGGGCAGGTTCAATGGACAATGGGGATGGAATAGCTGTTGGATGGTTAGGCCACCCAATATTTAGAGATAAAGAAGGACGTGAGCTATTTGTACGTCGTATGCCTACTTTTTTTGAAACATTTCCAGTCGTTTTGATAGACGGAGATGGAATTGTTAGAGCCGATGTTCCTTTTAGAAGAGCAGAATCGAAATATAGCGTCGAACAAGTAGGTGTAACTGTTGAGTTCTATGGTGGCGAACTCAATGGAGTCAGTTATAGTGATCCTGCTACTGTGAAAAAATATGCTAGACGTGCTCAATTGGGTGAAATTTTTGAATTAGATCGTGCTACTTTGAAATCGGATGGTGTTTTTCGTAGTAGTCCAAGGGGTTGGTTTACTTTTGGACATGCTTCCTTTGCGCTGCTCTTCTTCTTCGGACATATTTGGCATGGGGCTAGAACCTTGTTCAGAGATGTTTTTGCTGGTATTGATCCAGATTTAGATTCTCAAGTAGAATTTGGAGCATTCCAAAAACTAGGAGATCCAACTACAAGAAGACAAGCAGTCTGATACATTAAATCAAGATTTCTCTGATCCCTAATGTCAAATCAAATCACAAAAAGAGAGACGAAAAATATGAAAGCAATAATCATTTGACTCTTTCTTTATCAGGGAAATAATCCCCAATAAACAGGTATGGAAGCTATAATTGTAAACCACAATCGAATCTATGGAAGCATTGGTTTATACATTTCTATTAGTCTCGACTCTAGGGATAATTTTTTTCGCTATATTTTTTCGAGAACCGCCTAAAGTTCCAACTAAGAAATGATTTTTCATTATCTCCGTTGAAGTAATGAGCCTCCCAATATGCATTCAATATTGGGAGGCTCATTACTTCAACTAGTCCCCGTGTTCCTCGAACGGATCTCTTAGTTGTTGAGAGGGTTGCCCAAAAGCGGTATATAGGGCATACCCGGTAAAACTTACAAGTAAACCAGATAGAAAGATGGCGACTAGGGTTGCTGTTTCCATTCTTAGATGAATTCAAGACCGCAATGGATCTCTGATAAGATCCTTTATTTACAGGGGAATGGTATACAAAGTCAACAGATCTCAATAAATACAATCGGATTTATGGCTACACAAACCGTTGATAGTAGTTCTAGATCTCGTCCAAGACAAACTACGGTAGGGGCTTTATTGAAACCGTTGAATTCGGAATATGGTAAAGTAGCTCCTGGGTGGGGAACTACTCCTTTGATGGGTATCGCAATGGCTTTATTTGCAGTATTCTTATCTATTATTTTAGAGATTTATAATTCTTCCGTTTTACTGGATGGAATTTTAATGAATTAAATCCACAAGAACTAGTAAGTTCGAGTTTTTCAATACAAAGTTAAATTTCAAGTTTCTGATTTATAACACCCTTGGTAGTTCGATCGCGGAATTTCTTTCTGTATTTCCGGAATATGAGTGTGTGACTTGTTATAATTGATCCTATTGATAATACAGAGAATGGTTCTGTCATCTTATCTTTATCAAGGCGGTTCTACCTCGTCGGATACTCATCCTAGTATCTGGAGCACGGAATATTATGAAATAGATACAGAATTGAACTATGATTCATACTGAATATTCAGACCTTGTGACCGGATTCTAACTACAAAATTTTCAACGAATTAGATTATAAATTGAAAGATTTTTCTTTCTGTTTATGCTTAGTTTGACTAATAAGGTAAATTCTTTCGTATTTTGAGTCATTATACCTAATTGATTGAATAAGTGATGATCCGATAGTTCTTACTCAGGGAATCTTTGGGCTTGGGGTTTTTATTGAATCATCGTGGTTCTAGTATGAATCTGGGGTTTCAATTAATTTATAGGGTCTTAACAAGAGAAATTCCTATCAATGAGAAAAAACAATAGTCAAAGCCGGATTACACACAACTAACAAATCAAAGAACAAATAGGGAAAGAGAAGATTCAAGAGGCCTGTAGTAATAATAAAGAAAAAAAGGAAGAGCCGACTTGATATTTTGGCATTATCACCACAAAGAAGAACTTTCGTTTTTTTAATGCTTCGTATCTGAACTTCCGAGAAGATTAGATGAAATCGGAAGATCTATTCCATATGCGCTGGGAGCAGTATTTGTGTGTTTCTGCTTGAGCTGTACGAGATCAAATTCTCATATACGGTTCTCAGAGGGGGAGTCCCCCCGGTTTACCTATCTCAATAAAGTCTACGATTGGTTCGAAGAACGTCTCGAGATTCAGGCGATTGCAGATGATATAACTAGTAAATATGTTCCTCCTCATGTCAACATATTTTATTGTCTAGGCGGAATTACCCTTACTTGTTTTTTAGTACAAGTAGCTACGGGGTTTGCTATGACTTTTTATTATCGTCCAACTGTTACTGACGCGTTTGCTTCTGTTCAATACATAATGACTGAAGCAAATTTTGGTTGGTTAATCCGATCAGTTCATCGGTGGTCGGCAAGCATGATGGTTCTAATGATGATACTGCATGTATTTCGTGTGTATCTCACCGGTGGATTTAAAAAACCTCGAGAATTGACTTGGGTTACAGGTGTAGTTCTGGCTGTATTGACCGCGTCTTTTGGTGTGACCGGTTATTCCTTACCTTGGGATCAAATTGGTTATTGGGCGGTCAAAATTGTAACAGGGGTTCCTGAAGCTATTCCTATAGTAGGATCGCCTTTGGTAGAGTTATTACGCGGAAGTACTAGTGTGGGACAATCCACTTTGACTCGTTTTTATAGTTTACACACTTTTGTATTGCCTCTCCTTACTGCTGTATTTATGTTAATGCACTTCTTAATGATACGTAAACAGGGTATTTCGGGTCCCTTATAGAGAAGATAGATCATAGATCTTTGTAATCAACCATTTACACTTGGGGAAGGAACAATAGTATTTCATTGCTACAAATGTGTCTTATTAATATGAATAAGACATGTTTTTGGACATTCTCTTTCCTTCAACCCCACAATATTGTAATATTGTATTCTGTTATTTAACAGAACACGACGAGTTGAAGTGAATTCTTCGAAAGGAAAATGGATTATGGGAGTGTGTGACTTGAACTATTGATTAGGCCGTGCAGATATATGCCCCTTTCTGCCACATTGAAATTCACAAACCAATGTGTCTTTGTTCTAACCACCGTATAAGCTATATACAGACGATAGGCTGGTTCGCTTGAATAGAATTCTTTCTATGATCAGCCCCGAATCATGTCATGCATGAACAGGCTCCGTAAGATCCAGTCGAATCAATGATTTGGCAGAATCCAGATTGCATTTTATTTATTTCGTAATTAAATTAATGTTTTGTTTTAATAGTATGGAAATGCATTCATTTCCTCTGCATCGACGCGACCTATAAGACTATCGGAGTGAAACAAGGCATCTAAAGAAGACTAGAGGCTATATGTTAGTTAGTAACAAGTAAACCCTTTGCTTTGTATGTAAAAAGTTTCACAGTTTTTTGAGAGAAACATCAATCGCAAAGTCGAAGACGACCCAGAAAGCATTTGAGCATGATCAACTTTGTAA